AGTCTAGCCTCTGTTCTTCTTTAGATCCCTTGTTGCACTCCGATAGTATGATATATCATAAATCGGGTCAATGCAAAAGAAATGAGTGCATTTCCATACTATTAAGTAAGTGAAATAGATAAAACAAAATCTGTATTATGCCGCATCACTTATTCTACTGGATCTTACGGAGCCTGTTCACGCACCACATAATCAAGTCTGATCATAGAAAAGATTCTCTTCAAGTGAACCAGCCTATCCTCTGTATGGGGCTTACACGGTGGTTGGAACAAAGACACATTTAGTTGTGAATTCAAACAAATGTGGCAGATAAGGAATATATCTGCACGGACTAATCAATAGTTCAAGTCACACACTCCCATAATCCATTTTCTCTTCGGAGAATTCACTTCAACCATTAGTGTCAAAGAAATAATACAATTTTGTGGGGTTGAAGGGAAATATCCAAATACATGTTTTATTCTTTTCAATAATCCATATTTATAGCAATGAAATCCTATTGTTCCTACCCTGAGTGAAGTGATAAATGACTGATTACAAATATCTATGATCTATATTATATTCTTTATTCTCTATAAAGGACCAGAAATGCCTTGCTTACGTATCATTGGGAAGTGCATTAACATAAATACGGCAGTAAGCAGAGGTAATACAAAAGTGTGTAAACTATAAAAACGAGTCAGAGTGGATTGTCCTACACTAGCACTTCCACGTAATAACTCTACCAAAGGCGATCCTATTACAGGAATAGCTTCCGGTACACCTGTTACAATTTTTACTGCCCAATAACCAATTTGATCCCAAGGTAAGGAATAACCAGTCACACCAAAAGATGCGGTCAATACAGCCAAAACCACACCTGTAACCCAAGTCAATTCACGAGGTTTTTTAAAGCCACCGGTGAGATACACACGAAATACGTGCAGGATCATCATTAGGACCATCATACTTGCCGACCATCGATGAACTGATCGGATTAACCAACCAAAATTAGCTTCAGTCATTATATATTGAACAGAAGCAAAAGCTTCAGTAACGGTCGGGCGATAGTAAAAAGTCATAGCAAATCCCGTAGCTACTTGTACTAAAAAACAAGTAAGCGTAATTCCGCCTAAACAATAAAATATATTGACATGCGGAGGAACGTATTTACTAGTTATATCATCTGCAATCGCCTGAATCTCAAGACGTTCTTCGAACCAATCATAGACTTTATTGAGATAGGTAAACTCAAGGAACTCCCCCTCTGAGAACCGTATATGAGAATTTTATCTCGTACGGCTCAAACAGAAACACCCAAATACTGGCTATAACGGATATGTGGAATAAAAAGTTTGAAACTTCTTTAATCCTATGATTCAATCTTTCTCTAAAGATACGAAAGAATAAAAATCTGAAAGCTCTTCTTTGTGGTTATAATGCCAAACTATCAAGTTGGCTCATTCGTCTTTATGTTGATGGTTACAGGCCTCTTGAATCTTCTATTTACCTATTTTTTTTCTTTTCTTTTATTTGTGTGTAATGCAGCTTTACTTCTGTTTTCTTTATTATTGATAGGAATTCTCTTGTTAAGACCCTATAGAATCGATTAAAACCTCAGATTCATACTACAACCACGATGATTCAATAAAACCTTCAAAATAAGTCCCAAAATTCTCTGAGTAAGAATCGGTGGATCATCACTTATTCAATGAATATATATAATGAATAAAAATACAAAGAACGGTTTGTCCTTTAATTCAAAATAAAAAAAGCAGAAAAAGAATAAAAATATTTCAATTTATAACTTCTAACCCTTTTTTTTTAAACTCTTTTTGGTTAATTCTTTTTTGGAGTCCGGCAAGCGAGGTCTGAATATAAAATATGAATCATAGTTATAATAGTTTGTAATCTATTTCATATATTCCGCGCGTTCCAGATACTAGAATGAATATCCGACGAGGTAAAACCATCTGTATCAAGATGACAGAACCGATTTCTGTAGTATCCATAGGATCAATTATAACAAGTCACACACTCATATTCCGGAAATACAGAAACAAAGAAATTCCACGGTCGAACTACCAAAAAATAGAATGGACTAAAAGCGACCTAAATGCTTCACTTGGTTTTGTATTGAAAAGCTATTTAGTAGTTCTTGTTAATCTAATTCATTGAAATTCCGTCCAGTAAAATGGAAGAATTATAAATCTCCAAAATAATAGATAAGAATATCGCAAATAGAGCCATTGCGATACCCATCAAAGGAGTAGTTCCCCAACCGGGAGCTACTTTACCATATTCCGAATTCAATGGTTTCAATAAATCCCCTATAATAGTTCGTCTTGGACCAGATCTAGAACTATCCTCAACGGTTTGTGTAGCCATAAATCCGATTTTGTATTCATTGAGAGTCGTTGACTTTGTATACCATTCTATTGTAAATAAATGATCTTATCATAGATCCGTTGTAGTCTTAAAATTATATAATAATGGAAACAGCAACCTTAGTTGCCATCTCTATATCTGGTTTACTTGTAAGTTTTACTGGGTACGCCTTATATACTGCTTTTGGGCAACCCTCTCAACAACTAAGAGATCCATTCGAGGAACACGGAGACTAGTTGAATTAATGAGCCTCCCAATATTGGGAGGCTCATTAATTCAATTGAGATAGAGATAATCAAAAATCATTTCATCTTTTTAGTTGGAACTTTAGGCGGTTCCCTAAAAAAGATAGCGAAAAAGATTATTCCTAAAGTAGAGACTAAGAGGAATGTATAAACCAATGCTTCCATAGATTCGATTGTGGTTTACAATTATAGCTTCCATACCTGTTTATTTTGGATCGTCTCCCGGATAACTAAAAAGAAAGAGTCAAAGGAAAGGCAGCAATTCAAATCAAGATTTATCCGGTACCCTATTTATGTTAAACTATGTTAAATCACAAAAATAAAGGTGAAAAGTAAGAAATCAATCTTATATCAGACTACTTGTCTTCTTGTAGTCGGATCCCCAAGTTTTTGGAATGCTCCAAATTCTACTTGAGCATCCAAATCGGGGTCAATACCGGCAAAAACATCTCTGAACAAGGTTCTAGCACCATGCCAAATATGTCCGAAGAAAAAGAGTAGAGCAAACGAAGCATGTCCAAAAGTAAACCAACCCCTTGGACTGCTACGAAAAACACCATCGGATTTCAAAGTAGCACGATCTAATTCAAAAATTTCTCCCAATTGAGCACGTCTAGCATATTTTTTCACAGTAGCAGGATCACTATAACTGACTCCATTCAGTTCGCCGCCATAGAACTCCACAGTTACACCTACTTGTTCGACACTATACTTCGATTCTGCCCTTCTAAAAGGAACATCTGCTCTAACAATTCCGTCTCCGTCTACCAAAACAACCGGAAATGTTTCAAAAAAAGTAGGCATACGACGTACAAAAAGTTCACGACCTTCTTTATCTCTAAAGATAGGGTGTCCTAACCACCCAACAGCTATTCCATCCCCGTTGTCCATTGAGCCCGCTCTGAATAATCCCCCTTTTGCCGGATTATTACCGATGTAATCATAAAAAGCTAATTTTTCAGGAATTTTAGACCAAGCTTCTGATAAACTTTGATTTTCGGCTAACCCAGCGCCAACTCTTCGATATATTTCTTGTTGGAAGTATCCCTGATCCCATTGATAACGAGTGGGACCAAATAATTCAATCGGGGTAGTTGCTGAACCATACCACATAGTTCCAGCAACAACAAAAGCGGCAAAAAAAACAGCAGCGATACTACTGGAAAGGACGGTTTCAATATTTCCCATACGTAATCCTTTGTATAGACGTTGGGGCGGACGGACACTAAGATGGAATAGACCTGCTAATATGCCCAATGTACCTGCTGCAATATGATGAGAGGCTATTCCTCCCGGAACAAAAGGATCAAAACCTTCCACACCCCACGCTGGATTTACAGATTGTACCCTTCCGGTTAGTCCATAAGGATCGGACACCCATATTCCAGGACCATACAACCCCGTTACATGAAATGCGCCAAACCCAAAACAAGCCAGTCCTGAAAGAAATAAATGAATTCCAAAAATCTTAGGTAAATCTAAAGAAGGTTTTCCTGTGCGTTCATCACAAAATATTTCTAGATCCCAATACACCCAATGCCAAATAGCTGCCAAAAAGCACAAGCCAGAAAACACAATATGTGCACCGGCCACACCTTCGTAACTCCAAATACCCGGATTCGTTATAGTCCCTCCTGTGATACTCCAACCGCCCCACGAATTGGTTATTCCTAAACGAGTCATGAAGGGTATAACAAACATACCTTGTCTCCACATTGGATCAAGAACAGGGTCAGAGGGATCAAAAACCGCTAATTCGTATAGAGCCATCGAACCGGCCCAACCAGCAACTAGAGCTGTATGCATTATATGGACAGAAAGCAAACGACCCGGATCATTCAATACGACGGTATGAACACGATACCAAGGCAAACCCATGGAAATACCCCTTTCTCAACGAAAAATAGACACTATGTAACTTTATTGCATTGGAAAAAACTATGCCATGTACCCCCCCCCTTTTTTCAGTAGATTATCTCGAAGAAAGGATTAATATTTGTTCTATTCTTATTCTTTTAGTAATAATGGAAGAGTTCTGTTTGTAGGAACAAAAAGAAGCAGATCTATTCTATATCCGATAAGTACCAATACGCAATGGTAGGGGGGAGGGATCCCACGTTCATTTTCTATGAGTGAAAGCATACATATTTGTTCATATCATTAAAAAGACCTATTCCTAATAATTTTCTCCTTTAGTCATAGTCATTCTGTCTTCTTTTTTTATTTTATGTTATGAACTTATTCACTTTATGGATAAACTATGATAAAGGCTAATCTTATTAATATTAAGACAATAAACCCATTGTTACGCTTCCACACCAAAGTAAGATATAGTACTTAATTCTTTTTTTCTTTAATGCCTATTGGTGTTCCAAAAGTACCTTTTCGAAGTCCTGGAGAGGAAGATGCATCTTGGGTTGACGTATAGTGCGACTTGTCAGATATATTGGGTCACATGGGATTCCCCCATTTTCTCCCCCGATCGAGATATCCTCTCTTTCGCCCAAGAAAGATTGATTGACTTATCAAAAATTTGGAGCGTGAAATGCAATTATATTGATTTTGTTTTTTTGGGGGGGGAGGTATCCAGATTAATATTATCAATTAGAATAATTTATGGTTTAGAATACTTTATAGTTGTCTCGATTGGACCAATAAAATGAAGTATCCAGGCTCCGTTTACAAAAAACCCAATTGGTAATATATCTATGATTACTACCTTTATCATATTCTATTTTTAATTTATAAACAGGAGTGATCTTAAACTGTTTAATCAATCGAGTAATATAATGAATACATTGAATATTTGGCAGAAGACATGACATAAAAAAAATTGAAAAATAAAAAAGCCATATCAAAAAGACTTGGTATTGGGACATTTGTCCTATATGTGCAAATAAAAATAGGGCCGATCTTTACTTGACTTGGAGTAGAACATAAACCTAACAAAATTGAAGAAACCCATTCCGGAACAAGAAAATGACATCGTGATTTGTATTCAATCTCGATGAAACAATACATCAATGAGAAGTTCGTTCGATAAATTTAGTCAATTACTTTTCTATTTTTTGCTATTTATAGGTAAAGTAAACAGACCAAAACGAATCTTTCTTGAAAAATAAAAATGGAATCAAAAAAGTCCTTTGTTAGAAGGAGTCCAAAAGAATGCGGGCTGTAATCTACACATTGATTCTTTTTTTCGCGATTTTTGATAACCTGTATGCATCAAAAGGTGCGCGTATGGTTCCTAAAGATACAATTTTATCCTAATCAACCGCCTTTATCGAGAAAGATTACTTTTTTTAGGCCAAGAGGTTGATAGCGAGATTTCGAATCAACTTATTGGTCTTATGGTATATCTTAGTATAGAGGATGATACCAAAGATCTGTATTTGTTTATAAACTCTCCCGGGGGGTGGGTAATACCCGGAGTAGCTATTTATGATACTATGCAATTTGTAGGACCAGATGTACAGACAATATGCATGGGATTAGCCGCTTCAATGGGATCTTTTATTCTGGTCGGAGGAGAAATTACCAAACGTCTAGCATTCCCTCATGCTCGGCGCCAATGAGTTTTGTATTTGAGAGAAAAAAGAAGACTATGCCTTCGCCATATGAAATATGACTATTAAGTAATAATAGCATGGCATTTTGAATTCGATATGAGAAAAAAAAACCATTCGATTCTATATCGAAAGAGTAGTATGAGATAAGGGGCATTTCCGATTTTATCTGATCTATCGGAAGCCTATTGCAGCGTCACAAACTTTTTTGTTTTCCCCCCAGAAGACTAATTATGTTATGAAAGAATAAAAAAAAAAAAAAGACACTTTGGGATTGTTGAATAAAAGACTAAATAAATATCTATATAAATATAAAGCAACGGAGCCATCATAGTATTTTTTAACTACTCCAAAATAAAAGGAAGGATGATTATTGGATTATTTACCGATCTGGGTCTAGTATGATAGACCCTATATTTTCTGTTTCTTCGATGGGAGGGAAAAGTGAATTCCATTGTAGAGCCGTATGCAATGCGCAAAAGATAAAGATGCCTGTACGGTTGTTCAATTCTATCTTGTTTTTCGTAGTATTTATTATTCTTTATTTGATTTGTTCTCTTTGATTTATCTTCGAGATAGAAGAACCATTTTTTATGTTATATAATCAGGGTAATGATCCATCAACCTGCTAGTTCTTTTTATGAGGCACAAACGGGAGAATTTATCCAGGAAGCGGAAGAACTGCTGAAGTTACGCGAAACCATCACAAGGGTTTATGTACAAAGAACGGGCAAACCTTTATGGGTTGTATCCGAAGACATGGAAAGAGATGTTTTTATGTCAGCAACAGAAGCCCAAGCTCATGGAATTGTTGATCTTGTAGCGGTAGAATAAAAAATAACAGGTATTTCACGAAAATAAAATACGCAATTCAAAATTTTTACCTACCGGGGTTTGATATAGTATTATATTAATTAATCTATTAATATAGAATTATCAATATAGAAGTAATTCCTAATCATCCGGTTAGGATCGATCTAAACCAATTCATTATGTATACGAGTCAACATGCCAACTATTAAACAACTTATTAGAAAGACACGACAGCCAATCAGAAATGTCACGAAATCCCCCGCCCTTGGGGGATGCCCTCAGCGACGAGGAACATGTACTAGGGTGTATGTGTGACTCGTTCAGAGCATGGACTGGGACAAAAGAAAAGAACCCATTTTTCCAGTATCAATGATCAGTACCAATAAATAGGATAAAATGGAAGAAATCCATTCACTATATAAAAAGGATCTATCATATCCTTCTACTGTTTATCAAATTTTATGGTTTCTATTGGTGTAAATCGTAAATCCAAGCGTCTCAATTTTCAATTTAAGATGAAAAAGAATTTCCCATTGGTAGCAAATGGTTATCCATTAAGCAGGGAAAATATTATTTAAATTAAAAGGCAAAAAGATTATGCCCTTACTCTTGCAACAACGGACTAACAGGGTCAGCTACACAGCTAATCTTCATAATTAAATATCGTTACTGTATAGGTAGATCTCGTTGTGAAAGACTGATTACTGGATAATTCATAGGTAGAGCCAAAGAGTGTAAACTGTACAAGTTAACAATAGCATTGATTAAATGAAAGAAGGGGCTCCGGTGTATAGAGGGGACCTCGCCGTTTAAAAAGTAACCATAGAAACGATGGAACCCACGATTTTTTTATCCATTTAGATTTACTACTTTGTGTTTTTATTTAATATGCTTTTTTTAATATCTAGTATCACTATCCATACAATTTCTTATTTTTATTTCGAGGTGAAATGCCTAGAAGAAAAAAAGAGAAAATCGTGGTCAGGAAGGTTATAGTAGCAAAAGCCATTGGAGTTTTTATTTTATACATTGGACGAATCCGTTTTGTTATTCAAAAATTAGGAAAGGGAAAAGGAATAACTGAAAGAAGGGAAATCAATTAGTTATTCATCGAAGTTTCATTTATTCAATGACCAGAATTAAACGAGGATATATAGCTCGAAGACGTAGAACAAAAATTCGTTTATTTGCATCAAGTTTTCGAGGGGCTCATTCAAGACTTACTAGAACTATTACTCAACAGAAAATAAGAGCTTTGTTTTCGGCTTATCGGGATAGAGGTAGGAAAAAGAGAGATTTTCGTCGTTTGTGGATCACTCGGATAAATGCAGTAATTCGCGGTAATAGCGTATACTATAGTTATAATAAGTTAATACACAATCTGTACAAGAGGCAGTTGCTTCTTAATCGTAAAATACTTGCGCAAATAGCTATATTAAATAGAAATTGTCTTTATATGATTTCCAATGAAATTATAAAATAAGTAGATTGGAAGGAATTCATGGGAATGTTTTAAATTTTAAATAGAGTTCGCTGGAGAATTAACTCCGGGAAGGTAGAATAGAAATTAGTATGATACCATATAATAATATGATAAGGTCGCCAAAATGAACAAACAACACGTTCAATAAAAAAAGATTGATTCTTTTTTTTTCTTATGATACAACAATCAAAATCTGGATTCGCGAATTTTTCGAACAAAACATCAATCCGCCTTTGAGTTCGTATTAGAATTTTGATTCAAGTGAAGAATAAACCTATTTCTTTTTGATTCTAAGACCAGTAGTTCTAGTGGTCGACTCACCTCTTTCAAATTGTTTCTCATTATTAAGAAAAGGTAACAAAGATAAAATACGAGCTTGCTTTATAGCACTAGCAATTAATCGTTGTTGTTTTAAGTTTAATCGATTCACCCGTCTAGATAATATTTTTCCTTGTTCACTAATAAATCGACTAATTAAACTCATGTTTCTATAATCAATTCGATCCCCCGATCCAATCGGGGGCAAACGCCTACGAAAAGATCGCTTGGATTTAAAATAGAGTCGCTTGGGTTTATCCATGATTTGTTTATTCCTTATCCCGAAAATCCAATTTTGATGAGGGATTTTGGGTTGTTTATCTTTAAATATATGTTATATAGAATATATATATAATATATATCATTTTGAATCTTCCTTGTAAGGGTGACATACAGGCGATCGGATCAGTTCGATCTATTTCTTTATCTCCCCATGAATTGTATGTTTGTAACAAAAGGGACAGAATTTTCTCAATTCCAATCGACTAGGCGTATTATGTCGATTCTTTTGAGTAATATATCTGGAAATACCAATACTCATTGATTCCTTATTAGCACCATTTCGAGTACATTTGGCACATTCCAAAATAACTGTTACTCGAACATCTTTACCCTTGGCCATGAACCTCCTTTGGATTTTTTATTTAACCAACTATTCCATTTTCCAATCCAAAGAGAAGAAAGGAACAAAAAAAAATAGAAGTTGCTAACTCGAAATCAAATTCTGAAAGATTTCGTTGAAATCAAGATAGTAATATAATTAAATAAGTAATAGAAGAATTTCTAACTACATTTATAATCCCAGTAAAGTATTTCATTTTTCATTTAAGTATTTTGTATAATATTGTTGACCTAGCCATCAATTTCCATTTCCGTTCTCATTCTCTTATCTTATTAATTTAAATTAAATTTAATTTAGAGTCCCGGTCCGAGTTCCGAGTTTTACTGAAGTTGAATCCACTTTTATGCTTTCTCTTTTCGAACTTATTATAATTTAATAAATTCGAAAATTCAAAGAAGGGAAGGGGAGGGATTAGTCACTGATATTTGATTATATCTCTAATCTTCTTCACCCCCTCCCATGTCAATAACTAGAACGATAATTAAAAAAAGGAGAATATCAACGCATCCGGGAATAAACGATTGATCTCTATCAATAGACCTGCTAAAGACCCAAACCATAAAGTACTTACTACCGGTGCCACGGAGAGATATGTTTTTAGATCTCGCATTTTAAATCCTCCTTATTTATTGTAATTTGTAATACATATATGATCAGACATATATGTAATTAATGATCACTTGTATTTGTACGCGGAATGCCTAATTATAATGGAAATATACAACGATTCAGTAGCTATTCCTTTTCTTAAAAAAAAGAAAAAAAAAATACACCCTTTTATGTCCCAACATTCCCGAAAAATATTATATTCATTTTTTTTACAGCGGGTTTAATTATACGTTACGTATATAAGTCTTTTATTATACTTAATAATATGTTATATGATATGAGATAAAAAAAATAAATGACAAGATAATTTTTGTATATGAATGGATAAAATAAAGATGTGGAAAACAATACAGGTATTCTCTACAATGACACTGTCGACCAATGGAAAGGGATGTAGCGCAGCTTGGTAGCGCGTTTGTTTTGGGTACAAAATGTCACGGGTTCAAATCCTGTCATCCCTACCTATTACTTATCTTATGAGCAGTAACAAGGGATTAATTGAAATCGATTCAAATTGGGTATCCATAATCCAATACATAATATGATCAATCTTGCATTTTACAATATTCTATATAATTCTATATAATATAATAGTAGATGCATGCAAAAATATATATATTAGGGTTACAAAATATTTAGAAAGCGCTCTTAGTTCAGTTCGGTAGAACGTGGGTCTCCAAAACCCGATGTCGTAGGTTCAAATCCTACAGAGCGTGATTCCATTCTTGTTATTCTTAGGTCGAAAATTACAATGAAATAATTGAACAGTAATCTAAATTTGACCCCCTATGGATTAAAATTAAAACAAGTAGGGGGTCAATAAAAAAAAGAGATATTAATTAATCAAAGGTCCAACTGATCACCACGTCTGTATTGTAAATATGCAGTTACAAATAATCCAGCCAAAGTAATAGGAATTAGACCTAAGACAATTCCAAATAGCAAAACTTCAATCATTTCAATTTGTTTGAAAGGAGAAAGGGAGAGGTAATATCTATTCTTAAATATTAATTCGTATTGCACATGAATCTTAATGACCAAGAATTTGAAATTGACACGGTAAGAAACTATAGAATATATGGAATACCACAGAAAGATTTCTTTTTTTTATGAATTATTCATTCAATTAATTTCAAATAAGTCGTATCTTGTTCAAACTGATAAATAGAGCTGAAGTTATAGTTAAAACCGCTAGTAGAAAACCGAAATAACTAGTTATGGTAGGCATAAAGAGGCTAAATGAAATATGTTATTTTTTTTTATACATATGTTTATAAAGCACTTCCCTAAATTTCAATTTTAGTTTTGAAAGAGATAAACAAAAATACCAATTGAAAGAATAAGTTCAATTGAAAGTTTTTGATTCAGCAATTATTATCATTATAAATAGTAATAAAAAAATAGAGTGACATAGGTAAGAAATCAATTCATCATCTGTGATATCTATTCATCCCGTGATTCCGAATCAACAGATTCGATTCATTGTGCAACTCTTAAAAACAAATATTATTATACTAATAATTACTATCTATATTAATAATTACTATAACTATACTAATATTATATTAATATTATAAATAATAATAAAGAATTTTAAATAATAAAAAACTGTGTTGGGTAACTTCATTCAAAAAATAAATGAATTTGAATCACTTAAAATTTAAAATTGGAAAATCATTTCTATTTTTTTTTTTATCTTTTTTTTATTATTGTATGGAATATATTGTGTATTTTCGAACCAAAAATGACCTTATAGTATAATGCCTCTTACTTTATTACTTTCCTTTTTTTTACTTTAATTTGAACTCATTAGATTCAGTAGTAGGTTCATTCACATAATATCTCAAATAAGAAGAAAAAGAGTTTTGCAGAATCTAATCGTGTTTAAAATTAGAAAGCCCCGACTTTCTAATTCTAATTAGGTCACGAAAGACCCAAAGGGCCTAATACAACAATGCTTGCATCGTGAATATTGATTCTTATTCTACTTGCTTGTTCTCTTTCTTTCATCGAAGACTATCTACTAGTCTTACTTGTTACTGGACAACTAATCAATTCCTTAAAAATGAAAAAAAAGGGGGGTTCCAACAAAAAACATCTTCTACAACTACAAAAAGAAAGAATATTTATAGATTTCGCATCTAATTGAATTAGAAAGGAATATGATAATCTCCCTCGTGAATTATTCGAAAGCAATCTCACATTATATCTGATTTTCAGTTTCTAATCCGAAGCCAATAATGGAGAGAACCCTTATACTACTATTATACTACTACAGGAATTTGATAAATTTTCTATTGAATGATATAACATCGACAAGCAACAATAAAAGAAAAAAATAAATTATCTAGCACTCCATTTCGATACTGATTGTGAAATTGCGTTGCTGTGTCAGAAGAAGGATAGCTATACTGATTCGGTATACTCTAAAGACACCCTTGGTACACTATTGACGATCTCACAAAGATTTCATTTCA